AAAAGAAAAGAATGTTGTGGATTAAAAAAGTTAAAAAAACTTTTGTCTCTTTTCTTTTCGATTATAAACGATGGAATCGTCCATTACGATATATAAAAAATTCTAAATTAGAAAATGCTTTACGCAATGAAATGTCACAATTTTTTTTTTTTACATGTACGAGTGATGGAAAAAAAAAAATATCCTTTACATATCCGCCCAGTTTATCAACTTTTTCGGAAATGCTAGAACAAAGAATTTCTTTGTACATAATAGAAAAACTATATGACGAAGATCTTTATGATTCTTGGATTTATACTAATGAAAAAAAAAAGCGCAATTTGAACAATGAATTGAGAAGCCGAATCAAAATTATAGAAAAAAATGAGGGATCCCCTAGTCTGGATATGCTTGAAAAAAGAACCATATTATGTGATGATGAAAAAAAAAAAAAATGCTTGCCAAAAGCATATGATCCTTTTTTCAACGGACCATATCGAGGAATGAGAAAAAAATTCTATTCACGCGCAATTATGAATACTTATACAGATACAGAAGATTTAGTAGAATTTTTTTTTATAAATAAGATTCATGATCTACTTCTTAATGATTCCGTAAAACTTCACCCTCAATCATTTCTGAATTCTACAGAAGAAAAAGGAATTGATTCAGAAAGTCAAGCAAAATATTTGCAATTTGTATTTGATGTAATTACAACACATACAAAAGATCAAAAAAAAATGAAAAAGGAATCTGTTGGAATTAAAATAGAAGAACTCAGTAAAAAGGTTTCTCGATGGTCATACAAATTAACCGAGAATTTGTTGGAAGAAGATGAAGAAGAAAATGAAGAAGCATTGGAGGAAGAAGATTTTGCGATTCATTCAAGAAGAGCCAGACGTGTTATAATTTCTAACGATAATAATCAGAATACCAATTTTTTCTCTATTTCTAGTATTCATAATATTAGTAACACTGATAAAAATGATGATCAAATGGAAGAGGAAGAGGTGTCTTTGATACGTTACTCAAAACAATCGGATTTTCGCCGCAATCTAATCAAAGGATCCATGCGCGCTCAAAGACGTAAAACAGTTATTTGGAACCTCTTTCAAGTAAATGTACATTCCCCACTTTTTTTGGATCGTCTAGACAAAACATCTTTTTTTTCGTTTTTTGATATTGATATCAACGAAATGAAGAATATCATTTTTAGGAATTGGATGGGCAGAGAACAAGAATCAGAACTAAAAATTTCCTATTTTGAAAATGAAGATACAAAAGAAGAAAAGGAGAAAGAGGAAAAAATATATAAAAATGAACAAATAGAAATATCAGAAGCTTGGGATACCTTTATATTTACTCAAGTAATAAGAGGCTCGATGTTAGTAACCCAATCTTTTCTTAGAAAAAACATTATATTACCTTCGTTGATAATAGCCAAAAATATTTTCCGTATGTTATTATTCCAAGTTCCCGAGTGGGACGAGGATTTTAAGGAATGGAATAGAGAAATGCATATTAAATGCACCTATAATGGTGTTCAATTATCAGAAAAAGAGTTTCCCCAAGATTGGTTGATAGATGGTATTCAGATAAAGATTCTATATCCTTTCTGTCTAAAACCTTGGAGAAAATCTAAGGCACGATCTCATCATAGAGATCTAATGAAAAAAAAAGAGAAAAAAACAAATTTTTGTTTTTTAACAGTCTGGGGAATGGAAGCGGAACTTCCCTTTGGTTCTCCCCGAAAACGACCTTTTTTTTTTGAACCTATTTATAAAGAACTCCAAAAAAGAAAAAAAAAAGTGAAAAATAAATTTTTACAAGTTCTAAAATCTTTAAATAAAAAAAGAAAAACCTTTCTAAAAGTTAGAAAAGAAAAAACAAAAGGAGTCATCAAAATAGTTCGAGTTATCAAACTAATAATGAAAAAACTGGAGAAAGTAAATCCAAATTTATTATTGGAATTGAGGAAAGAAAAAGTATATGAACCGAACGAAAACAAAAAAGATTTCAAAAGAAATAATAAGATTCTTCGCGAATCGTCCGTTCTAAATCGAACGATGAATTTGTTAAATCATTCACTAATAGAAAGAAGAATGAAAGATCTTTCTGATAAGACAATCAAAATAAGGAATCAAATTGAACGAACCGCAAAAGACAAGAAAAAAAAAGAACTAATTTATGATAATAAAAGATCGGGATCACAGAAACATATTTGGAAAATATTAAAAAAGAAAAATATCCGATTAATACGTAAATCACACTACTTTATCAAATCATTCATTGAAAAAATATACATAGATATTTTGCTATGTACCATTACCGTTTCTAAGATCAATGCACAACTTTTTTTTGAATCAACAAAAAAGATCTTTAATAAATCCATTTACAACAATGAAATAAATCAAGAACAAGAAAGAATTGATGAAACAAATCAAAATACAATGAATTTTATTTTGACTATAAAAAAATTGTTTTCAAATACTGATAATACTAAGAATATCAATCAAAATTCCAATACTTATTGGAACTTCTCTTCCCTGTCCCAAGCATATGTTTTTTACAAAATATCACAAAACCAATTACTTAATAAGTATCATTTGAGACCTGTACTTCAATATGAAGGAAGCTATCCTTTTTTTAAGGATAATTTAAAAGACTATTGTATGATACATGGAATATTTAATTCCAAATCAAGACATAATAAAATTCATACGTATGGAATGAACGAATGGAAAAACTGGTTAAAAGGTCATTATCAATACGATTTATCTCAAAAAAAAAGGTCTCGATGTATGATTCAAAATCAAAATAAGGAATCAAACCAATTGGATTTATATAAAAAATACCAATTTATTTATTCCATGAATAAAAATGACTATGCAGCAAATTTATTTATGAGTGACAAATGGAAAAAACATTACAGATATGATCTTTTATCATATAACTATATATGCCCCCCTAATTTATACATTTCTGGATCAACATTAGAAAGAAATGGGGACCAAGAAATTCCATATCATTTCAATACATCGAAACCTGAATCATTTTATGTATTGGTAAGTATACATAGTAATGATTATATAGAAAAAGGATATCTTATTGATAGGAATACAAATGATAGGAATATAAATTTGGATAGAAAATATTTTGATTGTAGAATTCTTCATCTTTGTTTTATAAATAATATTGATATCTGGACCGATATACATATTGGCATCAAGATTCAGAAAAATACTAAGACTGAAATTAATAATTTAAAAAAAATGGAAAAAAAAGATCTTTTTTATCCTACAATTTATCAAGAGATCAAACCATGCAATCAAAAAAGAAACTTTTTTGATTGCACGGGAATGAATAAAGAAAGGTTATATGATACTGCATCAAATCATGATACTATATCCAATCTAGAAACTTGGTTCTTCCCAGAATTTGTGCTACTTTTTGATGTATATAAAATGAAACCTTGGATCATCCCAATCAAATCACTCTTTTTTCATTTTTCTAGAAATGAAAAAAGTAAAAACATTAACGTAAATCCAAAAAAATCATCTAATGAAAAAAAAGATCTTGAATTAGGAAATTTCAAGCAGGAAGAAAACGAACAACAGGTCCAAAGAAATCTTGTATGGAATCTACTAAAACAAAAAAATAAAAAAGATGTTGAAGAAGATTACGCAAGATTAGAAATAAAAAAAAAACAATATCAATATAAGAACAAGAATGAAATGGAACTAGATTTCTTTTTGAAAAAATATTTCCTTTTTCAACTAAGATGGGCTGATTCCTTAAATAATAAAATAATGAAAAATATCAGGGTATATTGTCTCCTACTTAGACTGATAAATCCAAAGGAAATTACTATATCTTCGATTCAAAGAGGTGAAATAGATCTAGACGAAATGCTGATTCAAAAGGACCTAGTTCTTGCAGAATTGATAAGAAAGGGAATATTTATTATTGAACCAATTTGTCTATCTATACGAAGGCATGAAAAATCTATTATATATCAAACTATGGATATTTCATTGGTCGATAATAAGAAGCACCAAACAAATAAAAAATACACAAAAAAAAGATATATTGAGAAAAGGGGGTTTGAAAAACCCATTGCACGACACAGCAACATATTTTTGAGTGGAGACAAAAATCATTATGATTTACTTGTTCCTGAAAATATTCTATCTCCCAGACGTCGTAGAGAATTTCGAATTCGAATTTGTTTCAATTCCCAGAATTTTAATGTTGTGGATAGAAATCCAAGATTTTGCAATGAAAACAAAATAAGAAACTGCGGGCGATTTTTGAATGAGGACAAACATATTAATACAGATAGAAATAATACAGATAGAAAAAATTTCATTAAATTCAAATTTTTTCTTTGGCCCAATTATCGATTAGAAGATGTAGCTTGTATGAATCGCTATTGGTTTGATACCAATAACAGCAGTCGTTTCAGTATGTCAAGAATACATATGTATTCACAATTCAGAATGAATTTGAATTCAATTCCAATGAAAAATGAAAAAAATTTATAGTGGATTTCCTACATATCGTGTAACATATTCGGTAGATGAGTGTAACATATTCGGTAGATGAAAGCCGAAACATATACATTGTGTAATATTCTAATACATGATGCTGATTTCATAGTGTATCAATTTTCGCTAGGAAGAGCGGAATCCTTTTAAGTAAAAAAAGAAAGTGTTCTCTTTCGTGAATACATATATGTTTTGTATATTTGGATCAAATATACAAAACATAAAAACATAAACCACATAAATAAAAAACCAAAGTAGTATATGAATGAAATCCAATTTTGATGTATACTAGATGAAAATAACTGGTATAATAAATATTATTATTTTTCCTGATTAGTAAAATTTACAGAAAAGAAATATAGAAATTTAAATTTATGGTCAAAAATTCATTCATCTCAGTTATTACACAAGAAGAAAAAGAAGAAAATAGTGGGTCTGTTGAATTTCAAGTATTCCATTTCACCAGTAAGATACGGAGACTTACTTCACATTTAAAATTGCACAAAAGAGATTTTTTATCGCAAAGGGGTCTACGAATAATTCTGGGAAAACGTCAACGATTATTGACTTATTTGTCAAAGAAAAATAAAGTGCGTTATAAGAAATTAATGGATCAGTTAGATATTCGGGAACCAAAAACTCGTTAATTAATTTTGAATTTATTCTTTGAATTTCTTATTATTTTCTTATTATTATCCTTGTTCTTTTTTAATTATTTTTTTATTAGTTCAGTTATTCTTTTTTTTATTTTACATTTTAAAAAATTCATGAAATAATGAATTAAGGAAAAAAATATGACTGTACCGGTTACAAGAAAAAATTTTATAATAGTTAATATGGGTCCTCACCACCCATCAATGCATGGTGTTCTTCGGCTGATCGTTACTCTGGATGGTGAAGATGTTATTGACTGTGAACCTATATTAGGCTATTTACACAGAGGGATGGAAAAAATAGCGGAGAACCGAACAATTATACAATATTTGCCTTATGTAACACGTTGGGATTATTTAGCTACTATGTTCACAGAAGCAATAACAGTAAATGCACCAGAACGATTGGAAAGTGTTCAAGTGCCTAAAAGGGCCAGTTATATCAGAGTTATTATGCTGGAGCTGAGCCGTATAGCCTCCCATTTGTTATGGCTTGGCCCTTTTATGGCCGATATCGGTGCACAGACTCCCTTTTTCTATATTTTAAGAGAGAGGGAATTAATATATGATCTATTCGAAGCCGCCACAGGTATGCGGATGATGCATAATTATTTCCGCATCGGAGGAGTAGCTGCGGATTTACCTTATGGCTGGATAGATAAATGTTTTGATTTCTGTGATTATTTTTTAACAGAAGTTGTTGAGTATCAAAAACTCATTACGCGAAATCCCATTTTTTTGGAACGAGTTGAAGGAGTGGGCATTATTGGTGGGGAGGAGACAATAAATTGGGGTTTATCAGGACCAATGTTACGAGCTTCTGGAATCCAATGGGATCTTCGTAAAGTTGATCGCTATGAGTGTTACAATAAATTTGATTGGGAAGTCAAATGGCAAAAAGAAGGCGATACATTAGCTCGTTATTTAGTAAGAATCGGTGAAATGCAAGAATCCATAAAAATAATTCAACAGGCTCTAGAAGGAATTCCTGGAGGACCTTATGAGAATTTAGAAAACCGGCGTTTTCATAGGACAAAGAATTCCGAATGGAATAATTTTGAATATAGATTTATTACTAAAAAACTTTCACCCAATTTTGAATTGTTAAAACAAGAACTTTATGTAAGGGTAGAGGCCCCAAAAGGAGAATTAGGAATTTATTTAATAGGAGATAATAGTGTTTTCCCCTGGAGATGGAAAATTCGTCCACCCGGTTTCATCAATTTGCAAATTCTTCCCCAGCTAGTTAAAAGAATGAAATTGGCTGATATCATGACGATACTAGGTAGTATAGATATCATTATGGGAGAAGTTGATCGTTGAAATGATAATTGATACGACAGAAGTACAAACTATTAATTCTTTTTATAGATTAGAATCCTTAAAAGAAGTCTATGGACTCATATGGATTTTTGTCCCCATTTTAACCCTTGTATTAGGAATCACAATGGGAGTATTAGTCATTGTGTGGTTAGAAAGAAAAATATCTGCAGCAATACAACAACGTATTGGACCTGAATATGCCGGCCCTTTAGGAATTCTTCAAGCTTTAGCGGATGGGACCAAACTACTTTTGAAGGAGGATCTTCTTCCATCTAGAGGTAATATTCGTTTATTTAGGGTCGGACCTTCTATAGGTTTTATATCAATTCTACTAAGTTATTTAGTAATTCCTTTTGGATATCACCTTGTTTTAGCAGATCTCAGTATAGGTGTTTTTTTATGGATTGCTTTTTCAAGTATTGTCCCCATTGGTCTTCTTATGTCAGGATATGGATCAAATAATAAGTATTCCTTTTCAGGTGGTCTACGAGCTACAGCTCAATCGATTAGTTATGAAATACCATTAACTCTATGTGTGTTAGCAATATCTCTACGTGCGATTCGTTGGAACATGAATTTTTTTTATCTCTTTTCTAGAAAAGAGATAAAAAATGAATTGAAATACAATAAAATAGAAATAGAATTCATATAATTCAATATTTAAATATGAATATGAAATAAAAGAATAAAAAAAATCTTTTTTTTTTTTAACATTTCAGTTCGATGAGTTAAACCAGATAGTTATATGAGTGAAACAAAACTGCTCCTCAATTTGCAGTAAAACAATAAAAATCTCATTCCCTAGGTACAAGAAGAAAATTGAAGTAAACATAAGTTGTTTACCCCAAGATTGAGATTATTTTTTTAGTCGTCATATCTTGAAGCGGATGCAAAAGATCAACTGTATTTCTAACTATACTGGGGATCAATCAAAAAGAAGTGGGCAGTTAGGAACACCAAAGTACGCAAAGGATGAGTAATGGAAATAATGTAAGGTATTAAAAAAAGGGATTTTTGCATAAAACTTTGCATAAAACGAATCATAATAAGGGCTTGAAGTTGGTAGAAATGATCAAGCAGTACTTCCCCACGATTCCGATCTAGAGTATGCTACTATTCGCTGATTAAATAAATGACTATCAAGAACGAATTAATCCTTTATTTTCTTTCCTTTTTTTTTTATTTTTCAGAAAGAAGAACAGAAACAATACAAATAGAATGCAATACGATAATATAATAAAAAAGAATAAAACGGGAATAATAAGAAAATATTTCTTTCTTCATACATATGCATATGGAAATTCTTAATTCATTAACTAATGCCCAATTCTTTCTATTTAGGAATTCTATTTAGGAAATTCTATTTAGGAATAGAACCAGTATTTTATTGAAGGATTAAGTTATTGCTGAACAAAGATAAATTTTGATTATTTTCATTATAATATCATTATAAGGGATGAGATCAATTCGGAAGTGCTTTTTCTTATTCTAACAGACAGAATGTTATTGGTCGAATTGAGGACTCTCCAACCTCCAATTTCTCTTTACATTGTATTTACCTAAGGTCCAAGGAGAGCTATAATACTAAACTAGTCCTTACCTTACATTTCTTTGTGGCCATAGAGGAGCCGTATGAAACTTAGGTTTCATGTACGGTTTTGGAATAGCGATGGGAGCAGTGATGCTATCATCGACTATAATTATCTAACAGTTCGAGTACAGTTGATATAATTGAGGCACAGTCCAAATATGGTTTTGGGGGATGGAATCTGTGGCGTCAGCCCATAGGGTTTCTAGTTTTTATAATGTCTTCTCTAGCAGAATGTGAAAGATTACCTTTTGATTTACCAGAAGCAGAGGAGGAATTAGTAGCAGGTTATCAAACCGAATATTCAGGTATAAAATACGGGTTCTTTTATCTTGCTTCTTACCTAAATCTATTAGTTTCGTCATTATTTGTAACAGTTCTTTACTTAGGTGGGTGGGATTTTTCTATTCCGTACATATCTCTTACTGAACTTTTTGGAATAAATAAAATGTTTAGAGTCTTTGTAATAGCAATTAGTATCTTTATTACATTAGCTAAAGCTTATTTGTTTCTGTTCATTCCTATCACAACAAGATGGACTTTACCTAGGATGAGAATGGATCAATTATTAAATCTTGGATGGAAATTTCTTTTACCTATTTCTCTAGGTAATCTATTATTGACAACTTCTTTTCAACTTGTTTCACTATAAACTATAAATAAAAATAAGAAATTAAGAGAAAACAATAATGAATATTCTATATTCATAACTTACATAACTTATCTCAACCAAGAGAAAGAAACATAAATTTTATTCATGGATATCTAAAATATGTTACCTATGGTTACTGGGTTCATGAATTATGGCAAACAAACAATACGAGCCGCAAGGTACATTGGACAAAGTTTCATAATTACCTTATCCCATACAAATCGTTTACCTGTAACTATTCAATATCCTTATGAAAAATCAATCACATCAGAACGTTTTCGTGGTCGAATCCACTTTGAATTTGATAAATGTATTGCTTGTGAAGTATGTATTCGCGTGTGTCCAATAGACCTTCCCATTGTTGATTGGAAATTTGAAAAAGATATTAAGAAAAAACAATTGCTTCATTATAGTATTGATTTTGGTGTCTGTATATTTTGCGGTAACTGTGTCGAGTATTGTCCAACAAACTGTTTATCGATGACTGAAGAATATGAGCTTTCCACTTATGATCGTCACGAATTGAATTATAATCAAATTTCTTTAGGTCGGTTACCAATCTCAATAATTGGAGATTACACAATTCAAACAGTTATGGATTCAACAAATCAAATGAAAAAATAAAAACCCCTTGCTTGGTTCAAGAACGATTACCAATTACTAAAATTTGGCTTGTAATAAAGTAAGTAGGATTAGCCAAATAATTTTATTTTATCTATCTAATGATATTCATTTTTTTTCATTCAATTAGGAAGGCATCATATAAAAAAATAGTTCCTTTCCTGGACCCTTAGTAAGGTCATGAAATATTTCGACTGATTTATTTATCTTTTATTTCATAATGGATTTACCTGGACCAATACATGATATTCTTGTAGTATTTCTGGGATCAGTTCTTATATTAGGAGGTCTGGGAGTAGTATTACTTACCAATCCCATCGATTCTGCCTTTTCATTGGGATTGGTTCTTGTTTGTATATCCTTATTCTATATTTCATTGAATTCCTATTTTGTAGCTGCCGCGCAATTCCTTATTTATGTGGGAGCCATAAATGTATTAATCATATTTGCTGTAATGTTCATGAACGGTTCAGAATATTCCAATGATTCCTATTTGTGGACCGTTGGAGATAGGATCACTTCACTGGTTTGTACAAGTATTTTTTTTTCATTAATGACTACTATCCCAGATACGTCATGGTCCGGAATTTTTCGGACTACAAGATCAAATCAGATTATAGAACAGGACTTAATAAGTAACGTTCAACAAATTGGTATTCATTTATCCACAGATTTTTATCTTCCTTTTGAACTCATTTCTATAATTCTTTTAGTTTCTTTGATAGGTGCAATTACTATGGCTCGTCAATAATCTAATATAATAAGAACTTCTTTTTTTTTTTCATTAAAGAATGAAAGAATGAAAATGGATTTAATCTATTTTATTGAAATAGACTGTGAATATCTTCTTTTGTTCTGTAATTCTTCTATATCTAGTCAACTGAATCGGTTTAATTTTTGTTCGTTCATATTGAAATGAATCAAGATAGATGAGGAATTTATCAATGATGTTAGAGCATGTACTTTTTATAAGTGTTTATTTATTTTCTATCGGTATCTATGGACTGATCACAAGCCGAAGCATGGTTAGAGCACTTATGTGTCTTGAGCTTATACTGAATTCGGTGAATATAAATCTCGTCACATTTTCCGATATATTTGATAGTCGGCAATTAAAAGGAGAAATTTTCTCAATTTTTGTTATAGCCATTGCAGCTGCTGAAGCAGCTATTGGACTAGCTATTGTTTCGTCGATCCATCGTAACAGAAAATCAACTCGTATCAATCAATCAAATTTGTTGAATAATTAGTCATAATTATTCTATTTTCACATAGAAATCAAAACATAAGATTTTTAGAAGATTCTGAATATTCTAATATAGAATCTAATAGAATTAGAATAGTAAGATAATTTAATTAGAATTAAATAGAATATAATATTTTATTATTATTATTTTCTTTCTTCTCTTTTTTCATATAAATTTATGATTTAGAGTTACTAACCTATTCTATCACTAACCTAATAACAAACCTGATATATAATATAATAATATATCACCTTAATTCTATTTCTATATACTAGAATCTTTCTATATTTATTTCTATATTTATCTTTCTATATGTATATGAATATATACATATAGAAAGATAGTAAATTTAACATGAATTGAATTCATAAACTCATATTTCATGGTTATTGAAATGGAAATCAAAGTATCTTGGCCCTTTCTCATAAACAGATTATAAAATCTATTGATTCTTAAAATTTTGATAAATCATCGATTCGTCTGGTGTCTACAATAGAAAATATATGATTTATTTCATTTTCTTATTTTCTTTTACCAGATAGAAAATCTTTTGTGCTCAAAACTGGAATTTATAGACCCAATGTCACATTCAGTAAAGATTTATGATACATGTATAGGATGTACCCAATGTGTTCGAGCTTGCCCCACGGATGTATTGGAAATGATACCTTGGGACGGATGTAAAGCTAAGCAAATTGCTTCTGCGCCAAGAACCGAAGATTGTGTAGGTTGTAAAAGATGTGAATCCGCTTGTCCAACGGATTTTTTGAGTGTCCGTGTTTATTTATGGCATGAAACAACTCGCAGCATGGGTCTTTCTTATTGATATGTGACAAAAAATTCCACTTGAATCATTTGATTCCTCTTTACCGATAAAAGCCCGTACTCGAGAAAAGAAAATATATTATTCTTCTCCCGAGCACGGGGTTTTCTGGTCTAATTTTATCTTGTCTTTATCACGAGTTATTTTCCTTGGTTAACAATACTTATTGTTTTGCCCATATTCGCGGGTTCTTCAATTGTCTTTTTCCCTCATAAGGGAAATAAGGCGTATAGGTGGTATACTCTATGTATATGTATACTAGAGCTCCTTCTAATGACTTATGTATTTTGTTATCATTTTCAATTGGACGATCCATTAACCCAATTGAAGGAGGATTTTCAATGGATCAATCTTTTTGATTTTCACTGGAGACTGGGAACCGATGGACTTTCCATAGGACCCATTTTACTGACAGGATTTATCACTACTTTAGCTACTTTAGCAGCTTGGCCAGTTACTCGAAATCCGCGATTTTTCTATTTCTTGATGTTAGCAATGTATAGTGGCCAAATAGGATCATTTTCTTCTCGAGACCTTTTACTTTTTTTCATCATGTGGGAATTAGAATTAATTCCTGTTTACTTACTTTTATCCATGTGGGGAGGAAAAAAACGCCTGTACTCGGCTACAAAGTTTATTTTGTGCACTGCTGGAGGTTCCATTTTTCTCTTAATAGGAGTTCTAGGTATGGGTTTATATGGTTCCAACGAACCAACATTAGATTTAGAAAAATTAGCTAATCAATCGTATCCTGCAGCATTGGAAATAATACTCTATTTTGGTTTTCTTATTGCTTATGCTGTCAAATCGCCGATGATACCCCTACATACATGGTTACCAGATACCCACGGGGAAGCACATTACAGTACATGTATGCTTTTAGCTGGAATCTTATTAAAGATGGGAGCATATGGATTGATTCGGATCAATATGGAATTATTAGCTCACGCTCATTCTAGATTATCTCCCTGGTTGGTGATAGTAGGAATAATACAAATCATTTATGCAGCTTCAACCTCTCTCAGTCAACGCAATTTAAAAAAACGTATTGCCTATTCTTCCGTATCTCACATGGGTTTCATAATTATAGGAATTGGTTCTATAACTGGCATGGGACTTAATGGAGCTATTTTACAAATAATCTCTCATGGATTGATTGGTGCTGCACTTTTTTTCTTAGCAGGAACAAGTTGTGATAGAATACGTTTTGTTTATCTCGAAGAGATGGGGGGGATATCTATCCCAATGCCAAAAATATTTACCATGTTTAGTAGTTTCTCGATGGCTTCTCTTGCATTGCCAGGAATGAGTGGTTTTGTTGCAGAATTCTTAGTCTTTTTTGGAATAATTACCAGCCCAAAATATCTTTTCATGCCAAAAATGTTAATTACTTTTGTAATGGCAATTGGAATGATAATAACTCCTATTTTTTTATTATCTATGTTACGTCAGATTTTCTATGGATACAAGCTATTCAATATTCCAAACTCGAATTTTTTTGATTCTGGACCACGAGAACTTTTTGTTTCGATATGTATCTTTTTACCTGTAATAGGAGTTGGTATTTATCCTGATTTCGTTCTCCCGTTATCGGTTGACAAGGTACAAGTTCTAATATCTAATTATTTTTATAGATACTAATTCTTTTTTTTAGATTCAATAATAAATGAAATAAAATTCATTAATTGGAAAGAAAGTCTTAGAATTCTTTAACTTTCATATTTTCACGATTCTTCGTTGTACAATGAAAAAAAAAGAAAAAAAGGAAAGGTTAATTAGAATTGTAATGAAATACATCTAAAGTTTTTGAGAACCATTTAAATAGAGGAATTATTCAAAAGGTTCTCAAAAACTCGCACAAAATTTCATTGTGTATCAGACGATTTTTTTATGTATTCTATTCTTCATGTAGTTTATTTTATTCAATTAGATATTTATTGGAATGAACCATAACTATGGAACCCGATTCCTAATAGATTGATCCCAAAATAGCATATCCAAATTATAAGAAATCCTATAGAAGCTACAAATGCCGAATTTGTTCCTTGATCTTGCAATTTTGAATTTGTTCTAGTATGTAAATAAATTGCAAATATGGTCCAAGTAATAAATGCCCAAGTTTCCTTAGGGTCCCAATTCCAATAAGAACCCCATGCTTCATTAGCCCATACTGCTCCAGAAAGAATGCCTATGGTTAAAAAGGTAAACCCTAAACTAATGACACGATAACTCCAATAATCTAAACGCTGAATTAATTGATATTTGTAAAAATTTTGAACTGATAGGAAAAAAGTCTTTTTTAAAACACTTCCTTTTTCGTTCAAATATTCCATATTACCAAAGAAAAACGACTTCCTTAAACTTAAAAAATTCTTGAAAAAATTGATTTTTTTTTGAAATGTAATCACTATAAGAGCAATTGATAATAATGATCCGCATAAAAGAGCTGCATAGCTCAATAGCATCATACTGACATGCATCATTAACCACTGAGATTGTAGAGCAGGTACTAATATTGCGGGTTGATGCATTTCATTTGAAAGACCTGACGTAGCGAAACCTTGGGTAAAAATGGCACTTGGTGCAGTTATTGCGCTTAAATCATTTTTATGATTCCCAAGATACGGAATCATATGAATAATGGATAAACTCCATGAAAGGAAGATTAATGATTCGTATAAATTACTTAAGGGAAAATGTTCCGAAGAAATCCAACGAATAACTAAAAACCCTGTTATAGAGAAAAAAGTAGCTATCATCCCTTTTTCTGACGAATTACGTAATCCTTCAATTTCGTCAACTAATAAGTTCATCAAATGAATTATAATCACAATTGAGATGATCGAAAAGGAAATATGAGTTAATATATGTTCTAAGGTCACAAATATCATAAAGAAGAGTCCCTTTTAAATAATTAAAATTGGGGAGAGGATTAAATAAAATCTAAAATATAATATTTTAAATATCTTATAGATTCTATTAGATCTATTGTGTCTATATTATTAATATTAATAATTATTTATGCCGCCACTCGGACTCGAACCGAGATGCTCTAGCACTGCTTCCTAAGAGCAGCGTGTCTACCAATTTCACCATGGCGGCTTACCTTAAATAATAATAGAAAATTTATGTTGAATTGTATATATTCAATATAATTTAGGAAACAATGAATAAAGATGCATTTCTATTCATATGGAAATGTTCAATATCAATAATACTTAATTAGTATCTTCATCTTCGTAAGTTCATTTTTAATAATCAACTTTTCCGTACTAGAAACCTAGCTCTTGTTTATCCAGAACAGTCAGAACTCAAAAGCTTCGTTCTCAGTCGGGGTATAGAATTCATAATTTTTTTCTAATAATGATTTTGAGACCCAACACCTTAGTATAAAGTGTAATGAAATATTCAGATTTTTCTTTGTCTATCGTAATTGTGCTTTTCTATTTTGAAAAGCACAATTCATAGGAAAGAAAAAATCATCTCACGAATTCAATATCAATCAATATGAATTTTGATAAATAGAAAAAGAATATAATAGAAATATATAAAGACTATAAAAAATAGAAAATACACAATACTGAGTACTTTGAATCAAGTAGAAAGAAAGATTCTTATTTTTTATATTACCTAGCTCTAACTAATAAGGAGAAGTGAAATACAAATACAATACATTTAGTAAAATTGAATCGTTTGTCTTCCAATTCAAAAATGGAAATTTGGAAGTTCTTTGAAACATGTCAATTAATATTTTTACAAGACTTTTTTTTGTCGCACAAAAAAACTTTTTGACTGTCCGGTGGAAATAGATTTAGCTAAAGAAAAAGCTTTTACTGCCTCTAAAGATCCTTTTTTTTTCCAAAGATTTCTACGAATATGCTTTTTTGACATAGAAGTACGTTTTTTTGGAACTGCCATTCAAAAGATAGGTGACTCCTTTTTATCGTTGTATGTGAAAGACATATACTGTTTAAAATAAATTACTTTTTCTTAGTCATTATCTATACTTAATTCCATAAATTTCCTCAATAATATAATAACATACAAATATAAAAAAAGAATAAAATAAAAGAAATAAGAAAAGAAAAATATTCTAAAATGATTCTATTGTCATAGACAAATAGATTTCAATTTTCTATCTTCATTCTGATATTTGCATAATATAACATAATATAATAATTACATACGTATTTTATATTTATTGTTTTATAAAAGAATATATACAAAAAAATATACAAAAATAAAGTAATCTAATTTTACTATTTCATATTATCATATTATTATTTCATATTATCATATTATTTAATATATATGAAAATATTAGATTCATATTCATATATATATATATATATATACAATATTGCTATACAATATTGCATATATATACAATATTGCAAATATTCCTATTTAATATTAAGAATAGTAAGAGAAAATATTTATCTAATTTATCTAAATAGTAAACTATATAGTACTATAACTATATAGTACTATATAGTATATAGAATATATATATATATAGTATATAAAAGAAAAGATTCTATATAAATATTATACAATATTATACAATAAAAAAAAGAAAGAAAAATATAAAAATAGAAAGAGATAAATAAATCTGTAACTGAACTTTAATATAAATAAAATAATTTAAATCTAAAAATATATCATATATCTATAAATTACATAATTTTACATTTTACATAATTAAAATATAATGTAAAGGGAAAATCCAATTATTCAAAATCTAATATGATGTCATATTATTTCAAAAATATCTTTCTTTTATAGAGTTTTAAGTGAATTAATAACTAAGTAATAAACTTGACTAATTATTTGGTCATATTATTTGATATATGACCAACCTATTGCAACTTTTATTTCAAATATTTCATAAAACAAAAAGTCATAATTCCAATATTTGTATTTTTGTATTTGATCTTTTTCATATTTTTTTCTTATTGTTTTGTTCTTTTCGAAAGAGATCAGAATTGGTGAATTGGAAACAATTATAAGAAAAAAGAACAATTTGGTTTCTTATGGAATATACATATAAATATGCATGGATAATACCCCTTTTTCCACTCCCCGTTACTATGTCAATAGGATTTGGACTTCTACTTATTCCGACAGCAACAAAAGATCTTCGTCGTATGTGGGCTTTCCTAAGTGTTTTACTACTAAGTATAGCTATGTGGTTTTCGGCTAATCTGTCTATTCAGCAAATAAATGGAAGTTTGACCTATCAATATCTATGGTCTTGGACCATCAATAATGATTTTTTATTAGAGTTCGGACACTTGATCGATCCACTTACTTCTATTATGTCAATACTAATTACTACTGTTGGAATCCTGGTTTTTATTTATAGTGACAATTATATGTCTCATGACCAAGGATATTTGAGATTTTTTGCTCATATGAGTTTTTCCAATGCTTCAATGTTGGGATTAGTTACTAGTTCCAATTTGATACAAATTTATATTTTTTGGGAACTAGTGGGAATGTGTTCGTATTTATTGATAGGTTTTTGGTTCACACGACCCGTTGCGGCAAGTGCTTGTCAAAAAGCTTTTGTAACTAATCGTATAGGAGATTTTGGTTTATTATTAGGGACCTTAGGATTTTATTGGATAACTGGTAGTTTCGAATTTCGGGATTTGTTCCAAATAGTGAATACCTTGATCCATAATAATGGGGTCAATTCTTTATTTGCTACTTTATGTGCCTTTTTATTATTTGTCGGTGCAGTTGCTAAATCCGCACAATTCCCCCTTCACGTATGGTTACCTGATGCCATGGAAGGTCCCACTCCTATTTCGGCTCTTATACACGCTGCTACTATGGTAGCAGCAGGGATTTTTCTTGTAGCTCGGCTTCTTCCTCTTTTCATAGTTATACCTTACATAATGAATTTCATTTGTTTAGTAGGTATAATAACAGTACTTTTAGGAGCTACTTTAGCTCTTGCCCAAAGAGACATTAAAAGAAGTTTAGCTTATTCTACAATGTCTCAATTGGGTTATATTATGTTAGCTCTAGGTATAGGTTCTTATCGAGCTGCTTTATTTCATTTGATCACCCATGCTTATTCTAAAGCTTTATTGTTTTTGGGATCCGGATCCATTATTCATTCAATGGAACCTATTGTTGGATATTCACCAGAGAAAAGTCAGAATATGGTTCTTATGGGAGGTTTAACAAAATATGTTCCAATTACAAAAATTACTTTTTTTTTAGGTACACTTTCTCTTTGTGGTATTCCACCTCTTGCTTGTTTTTGGTCCAAAGATGAAATTCTTCACGATAGTTGGTTGTACTCACCAATTTTCGCACTAATAGCTTGGTTCACAACAGGATTAACCGCATTTTATATGTTTAGGATGTATTTACTTACCTTTGATGGGTATTTGCGCATTCATTTTCAAGATTATAGTAATTTTAGTAGTACAAAAAAGAGCTCGTTTTATTCAATATCTCTATGGGGAAAAGGGACACTTAAGAAAGTCAATAGTAATTTCTTTTTTTCAAAAATGAATAAGAATAAGGTTTGTTTTTTTTCAAAAAATATATCTAAAATTGACGAGAATGTAAGAAGTAAGATACGAGACTTTAGTACTTACTTTAGAAATAGATACACTTATATGTATCCTCACGAATCGAGCAATACTATGTTATTTCCTCTCCTTATATTAGTACTATTAACTTTGTTCATTGGATCAATAGGAATTTCTTTTAACAGAGGAGTAATAGATTTGGATCTATTATCGAAATGGTTAACTCCATCTACAACCCTTTTTCATCAGAAATTGAATTCTTCTGAGGATTGGTATGGATTTTTTTCAAATGCTTTTTTTTCAGTAAGTATAGCTCTTTTCGGACTATTTATAGCATCTATTTTTTATGGATCTATTTATTCATCTTTCAAAAATTTGGGCTTACTTAATTTCTTTTTCAAAAGAGTTCCTAAAAGAATTATTCTGGACAAAATAAAAGGTATGATATACAATTGGTCATATAATCGTGGTTATATAGATATTTTTTATACTGGGATTTTCACCATGAGTATAAGAGGGTTAGCCGAGCTAACTCAGTTTTTTGATAAATATATAATTGATGGGATTTTAAATGGGATTGGTGTTGCAAGTTTCTTTATGGGCGAAGGAATAAAATATATGGGAGGTGGCCGAATCTCATCTTATTTATTCTTGTATTTTTATTATGTGTCAATCTTTTTATTCATTCTTTTCTTTTTCTCTTCTTTCAGTCTTCCCAATTCCCAATTTTCTTGATGGGTCTCCAGATCAGAATCTTCGTAAACTGGGCTATCTTGATAGCGTGCCTCTTTCAAGTGAAATTCATCCTTTGTTTTTTCCTTTCCACTCACTCGGATCTCTTCCGTTTCATCTATTTTGTCCAGATCCTCCTTTTCTTCCGAAAAAAGGTTTTCTTCGGTGGATCCCTCTTGTTCCTGTTTAGTCTCCTTCATTTCGTAAGTTGTTTCTACATCGCTTTCTTCCGTTTCTGAGGTTTCTTTCTCTTTCAGTTTCTTAGTGACAATAGGCGACGGCATTCTGCCTAAATAGTAAACACAGGTGATAAATAAGAGAATACTAAAGATTCGAGCCATAGAATTTCTCAATTCTGACACAAGATACTTATTAGATCGAATAGAATGATTTTGCCGTATCCAGAATAATACCAATCCAACCCATTTCATGAATAAAATGTGACCAATTAACCAACCAACAAAACTACTTGTTAAAAATAAAATCTTGTTGTTGCATCGAAACATATAAATGTTGACTAATCTGGCTAACGTGGAACTTGGTAAAATGAAATGGTTGAATAATTGAAAAATTAGATTATTCAGGAATACACATTGAATGCTGAGATTACGCATTGAATTTCTGGTAGTAGATCTGGTAGTAGATCCATAATCAAAAAAGTTTTTATGATTGTTCCAGAAGAAATGAAACAAAAGATACGGTAGAACTAGGACAGTTATTGTATGAGGTCTACCCAATGCTAGATGCAGAGGCGCATAATAGATCGATATGAACATCATGAGCTGTCCCGCAATAAAACCAGTTGTTGCTGATACCTCCTTCTCGGTTCCTTCTTCCATAACCCGAGCTCGGAGAAGGAAGAGATAAGAGGGCCCTATGGAGAATGTGGTCAGAAATCCATAATAGAGCCCGACCACAACGACCGAATTTATTATCTTCATGCATAAGGATAATGGATTACCTAGTAGAAAAGATTTCAAAATCATCACAAACCTCCCCTTTTTCTTTTCTATTGCAATTTATCGATTATTATATGATGATTCCTTAACTTTCCATATCTATATAGATAGAAACAGATATACTATAAATGACATCTCTTATGTCAATGACACAAAAGGGATATGAAATGAATGGAATTGGTATATAGATGGAATATAATGAAATAGAGCCACATTGAGGTTCCCTATGAAATGAGGCATGGAACATGGAACGGAGCCACTACGAAGAAGTTCCTGGAGTTACGAAGGAAGCTTCGGACTCATATTGTTCATGGGTTGAGAACGG